TGTTAACCAAGGAAAAAAATTCGTGGTAAAAATAAGATACACTTGGGCCAGAAAAACCCGTGCTCAAAATGGAAAAGATCTTTTTTCCATTTTGAGCACGGGTTTTTGTCAGTAAAAAATGGTATTCGTATGTGGTTTATTCGTATGTGGTTTTTTGAAACGTATCAATAAGCTAGACCCATGCTTCGAGTTGTTTCATGCCATAAATAAACTCGAACACTCAAGAAATCTGTCGGACAGGCGGATTCACACCTCTTACAACCAACACAGTCCTCTGTTCTTGGAGCGGAAGCTATTTGCTTAGCTTTACATCCGTCCCAAGGTATCATTTCTAATACATCTGTGGGGCAGGCTCGGACACATTGAGTACATCCTATACATGTATCATAAATCTTTACTGAATGTGACATTGGCTCTATTAATTTTTGAACATCAGCAATTTTCGATCTAGTAACCTTGTAAATGAATCATATATTTCGACACCAGATGAATCAATGATTTACCAGAATTTTTCTAATCAATCTACCTCTAGATCAATTCATAAGAGAGGGCCAAGATACTTTGATTTCTTACGTTTTCGCAAACATGATCATACGTTATCATACATGTGAATTTGAATTGATAAATATTAGAATCTCAATATTCAAAATTCTAATTTTTCTGATTAATACTATTTATTCAACAAATTCGATTGATTGATACGAGTTGATTTTCTGTTACGATAAATTGACGAAACAATAGCCAGTCCAATAGCTGCTTCAGCGGCTGCAATAGCTATAACAAAAATGGAAAAAATATTTCCTTTTAATTGGCGACTATCAAAAAAATCAGAAAAAGCTACGAAATTTATATTAACCGCATTCAGTATAAGTTCAAGACACATAAGGGCTCTAACCATATTTCGGCTTGTGATCAATCCATAGATACCGATAGAAAATAAATAGGCACTCAAAACAAGTACATGTTCGAGCATCATTGAGCAACTCCTTATCAATTTCGATTCATTTCAATATGAACAACACTTCAACGGATTCGATTGACTAGAGAATATAACAAGTACAGACCAAAAGAAGATATTGGTAATAAGTCGAATAATAAAATTCTTTTAAACATAAACAATCTTTCACTTTCCCATTCACATGTAAAATTCAAATCAAAGTAAATGGAGATAAAATAAAAAAAAAAATAGAAAATAGAACAAAATGGAATTTAGATTGATATTACTAGTTCTATTCTTACTGGCGAGCCACGACAATTGCACCTATCAAAGCAGCTAAAAGAATTATTGAAATGAGTTCAAATGGAAGAAAAAAATCTGTTGATAAATGAATTCCAATTTGTTGACTATTATTTATCAAATCTTGCTCGATAATCTGATTTGATCTTGTAGTCCAAATAATCCCGTACCATGATGTATCTGGAATAGTAGTTATTAGTGAAACAAAAATACTTGTACAAACCACCAAAGTAACTCCATCCCCAACGGTCCAAAGATGAAAATCTTGGTAATATTCTGAATCATTTATGAACATCACAGCAAATATGATTAAAACGTTTATAGCTCCTACGTAAATAAGTAGCTGTGCTGCAGCTACAAAATGGGAGTTTGATAAAATATAGAATAAAGATATACAAACAAGAGCCAGTCCCAACGAAAAGGCAGAAAAAATTGGGTTGGTAAATAATACTACTCCTAGACTTCCTAATACAAGACCTGATCCCAGAAAGATTAAAAGAAAATCATGTATCGGTTCAGGTAAATCCATTAGATGTAAAATAAAAGGTAAATAAATTGAAATCTCATGACCTTATTGATACGACCAGGAAAAAATTTTATATACTAAATTCCTAATTGAATTAAATCCTAAGGAGTGTGAATTCATCTAGGTACAGTTATAGGACTAATCTAATTCTTTATACGCTTTATACGAACGAATATTCGAAACTATTTCGAAACTATAAACTATATTAATAAAATTATATAAATCTTTTACTTTTAAATAAATAAAGAATTTTATTTGAATTGAATTGTTCGAATTGTATAATCGTCAATTACTGACATTGGTAAACGGCCCAAAGCAATTTGATTATAATTCAATTCGTGACGATCATAAGTCGAAAGTTCATATTCTTCAGTCATTGATAAACAATTTGTTGGACAATACTCAACGCAGTTACCACAAAATATACAGATCCCGAAATCAATACTGTAATTAAGCAATCGTTTCTTTCGAATATCAGTTTCCAGTTTCCAATCAACAACGGGTAGATCTATAGGACATACACGAACACATACTTCACAAGCAATGCACTTATCAAATTCAAAATGGATTCGCCCACGGAAACGTTCCGATGTTATTAATTTTTCATAAGGATATTGAATAGTTACAGGTAAACGATTTGCGTGGGCTAAGGTAATCATGAAACCTTGACCAATGTACCTTGCAGCTCGTACTGTTTGTTGACCATAATTCATGAACCCAGTTACCATAAGGAACATATCGTGAATATCTATGAATATTTTTGTTTTGTTTCTTTCTCTTGTTTGAGACAAGTTATGAATATAGAATATAAATCTTTTAGAGTGAAAATAGTCGAAACGAAGTTGTTAATAATAGATTACCCAGAGAAATAGGTAAAAGAAATTTCCATCCAAGATTTAATAATTGATCCATTCTTAGCCTAGGCAAAGTCCATCTTGTTGTGATAGAAAGGAACAAGAACAAATAAGTTTTAGCTAATGTAATAAAGATACCAATTGTAGTTCTAAAAACTCCACATGTTTTATTTATTTCAAAAAGCTCAGAAACAAATATGTACGGAATAGAGATATTCCAACCGCCCAAGTAAAGAACTGTTACAAATAATGAAGAAACTAATAAGTTTAAATAGGAAGCAACGTAAAATAAACCAAATTTTATACCCGAATATTCGGTTTGATAACCTGCTACTAATTCTTCTTCTGCTTCTGGTAAATCAAAAGGTAATCTTTCACATTCCGCTAGGGAAGAAATTAGAAAAATGATAAAACCTATAGGTTGACGCCATAAATTCCATCCCCAAAAACCATATTTGGATTGCGCGTCAACTATATCAACTGTACTTAAACTGTTAGATAATCCTAGTCGGTGATAACATTACTGTTCCCATCGCTATTACAGAACCGTACATGAGATTTTCACCTCATACGGCTCCTCGAAGGCCTTAAATAAATCTAAGGGACCGGGCCGGTTATTTATCTTGATATATCCCTAGGATAGATAGGATTCAAATCCATTGGACGGTCCTGAATTAGACCAATTGAATTCTGTCTGTTATAATAATAAATACAAAAAGGTACTTCTGAATTGATCTCATCCCTTAATAATTTGAATTTGTTGAGTAATAATTGAATTCTTCAATTCAATAAAATACTCCTTTAGAATTCTCAATAACCTGTCGTTTTCGATTACGTAAAAAAATTAGACACTAGTTTATGAATTATGACATAAATTGTATTTCCATGAATATGGATATAAGAAATAATCCAAGGGGATCCCCTCTTTTTTTTTTTTTAATTGTATTCTATATTCTATTCTTTTGTTTTTTTTTTTTCGTTCCTATTCTTCTTTTTTTTTTTTATGTGCAAAACAAAAAGGGACTTAAAAAAAATTAAAGGATTATTTCGTTTCTGATAGTTATTTATTTAATCAGTGGATAGGAGCATACTCTGGATCGGAATTGTGGGGAGTACTGCCTTATTTTTTCTACCAACTTAAAGCCCCAATTTGTATTCTTTTTATATTATGCGGAAATGCTCTTTTGGAGAATTTACATAATCTCCGTTACTAATCCTTTGTGTATCTTGGTGTTTCTAACCATCCACGCATTTTTTATCAATCTCCCCTTATGGTTGTAATACATGTATGGTATACAAACGATAGTGAAAACTCAATAAGGTTGGTCTTTTCAGCCCGCTTCAAAACAGGATGACTAATCAACCAATTTTGGGGTAAACGCTTTCTTCCGCTTATAATTTTTTTTCCACTTAATTCTTATACATAGAAAATGAGACTCAATATTTTTACTGCGGATTCAAATGAAATTCAAATCATAGTATATTAATTCTAGAATATTAAATAATATTAATAATTTAAAATAAAAATAATCTTATATTAATATAAAAAATAATTTTATATTAATATAAAATTTAAATTGAAATATTTTATTATATTCTTAAATATTGTATATTCAAAATACAAATATATATCTATTTTATTTAATTTTATTACTAAATATTTGAATTTCAATTTCATTAAATTAATAATTAAAATTAGAATATTCTAATATTATATTAATTATATTATAAATTCTATTAGAATATTATAGAATAAATATTTATTAATAAATATTTATTATAGAATAAATATATAAATATTCTAATAGAATAAATATTAGAATATTCTAGAATATTAGAATATTAAATCAATGAATAATGAATAAATAGAAGCTGTTTTATTTCACTCATATAACTATCTGATTTAGTTCATCAATCCGAATTCCGAATAAAAATAATGAAAATAAAAAATCAGGATATCTATTCCATTTTTTGTACCCCTTTCCTATCAATTTCCTATAAAGAAGAAAAGAGATAAAGACGAAAAGAAAGGAGCATGGAAAAGTTTCTGTCTCAACGAATCACACGTAGAGATATTGATAACACACATAGAGTTAATGGTATTTCATAACTAATCGATTGAGCAGCAGCCCGTAGACCACCCAAAAAGGAATATTTATTATTTGAGCCATATCCTGACATAAGAAGTCCAATGGGAGCAATACTCGAAATAGCAATCCATAAAAAAACACCGATATTGAGATCAGCTAAAACAAAGTTATAGCCAAAAGGAATTACTGAATAGCTTACTAGAATTGATATGACTGATATGGATGGTCCAATACTGAATAAACGAATATCTCCCCTAGATGGAATAAGATTCTCTTTGAAAAGTAGTTTTGTTCCATCTGCTAGAGCTTGAAGAACTCCCAAAGGACCGGCGTATTCAGGTCCAATACGCTGTTGTATCCCTGCGGATATTTCTCTTTCTAACCATACAATTACTAGCACACCTATTGTGATTCCCAATACAAGAGTCAAAATAGGGACAAGTATCCATAGAATTCCATAGACCTCTTTTAAAGATTCCAATCTGGAAAAAGAATTGATATCTTGTACTTCTGTTGTATCAATTATCATTTCAACGATCAACTTCTCCCATAATGATATCTATGCTACCTAGTATTGTCATAATATCAGCCAATTTCATTCTTTTAACTAACTGAGGAAGAATTTGCAAATTGATAAAACCCGGGGGGCGAATTTTCCATCTCCAAGGAAAACCATTCTGATCCCCTATTAGAAAAATTCCTAATTCTCCCTTTGGGGCTTCAACTCTCACATAAAGTTCTTGTTTCGGTAATTCAAAAGTCGGAGACGGCTTTTTACTAATGAATCGATATTCAAAATCATTCCATTCTGGATCCTTTTCTCTATCAAAGCTGCGGATTTCTAAATTCTCATATGGCCCTCCCGGAATTCCTTCCAGAGCCTGTTGAATAATTTTTATGGATTCTACCATTTCACCAATTCGTACTAAATAACGAGCTAATGAATCTCCTTCTTTTTGCCATTGAACTTCCCAATCAAATTCCTCGTAACATTCATAATGATCAACTTTACGTAGATCCCATTGTATTCCGGAAGCCCGAAGCATTGGTCCTGATAAACCCCAATTTATTACTTCCTCTCCACCAACAATGCCTACTCCCTCAACCCGTTCTAAAAAAATAGGATTTCGCGTAATAAGTTTTTGATATTCAACAACCCTTGTTAAAAAATAATCGCAGAAATCCAAACATTTATCTATCCAGCCATGAGGTAGATCAGCCGCTACCCCTCCGATACGAAAAAAATTATGCATCATTCTCATACCTGTGGCAGCTTCGAATAGATCATATATTAATTCTCTTTCTCTGAAAATATAGAAGAAAGGGGTTTGTGCACCAATATCTGCCATAAAAGGTCCCAGCCATAGTAGGTGAGAAGCTATACGACTCAACTCCAACATAATTACTCGAATATAGCTGGCTCTTTTAGGTACTTGAATATTTCCTAACTGTTCCGGCCCATTTACGGTTATTGCTTCTGTGAACATAGTAGCTAAATAATCCCAACGTGTTACATAAGGCAGATATTGTACAATTGTTCGGTTTTCTGCAATTTTTTCCATCCCTCTATGTAAATAACCCAATATTGGTTCACAATCAATAACATCCTCACCATCTAGAGTAACAATAAGTCGAAGAACACCATGCATTGATGGATGGTGAGGACCCATATTGACTATCATGAGGTCTTTTCTTGTAGCTGGGGCATTCATAGGTTTTTCCTCGATTCATTCTTCCATGAATTGCTTAAAACAAAAATTAGTTCATCAAAATTCAAGATCTAATAAATCGAATAATTCAAAATGACTCTTCAAATTAATTAGTTTGTGGCTCCCGAATATCCAACTGATTAATTAATTTTTTATAACGTATTCCATTTTTCTTTGACAAATAAGACAGGAGTCGTTTCCGTTTTCCCAGAATTTTACGTAAACCCCTTTGAGATAAATAGTCTTTTCTGTGCAATTCCAAATGTGAAGTAAGTCTTCGTATCTTATTGGTGAAATTGAATACTTGAAATTCAATCGATCCCGGGTTTTCTTCTTTTTTTTCTTCTGAAATAACGGGTATAAATGATTTTTTTACCATAAAAAAATGAAAGCTTGTCTTTCCCCCCTTTTATCCTTTTATAGAGTCTAGATATTTTTATTGATCAGTAATAATAATATGACACTCGTTTTCAATTTGGTATATACAATAATCTTAATTTTCTTAAGAATTCCTTATTTTATTTTTCAAATAAATTTTGATTAATCAACCCAATTCAAATAGGTATACAAAAAATACTATATTTATGCATTCACAAAAGCAAAATTGTAGACTTCAAATAAGAAGATTTTGTTGATTCATTTATAGATCTAATGGATAGGATATATCATTGAATTAGTATCGTGCCTCAGAATAGAGGGTAAGACAATGCGTATGTGCATCTATTTGTTTTCGCGTACCCGATATGTTACGAGAAATAGAAAAAAAGAAAAATGTAGATTAACGAATTTTCAATCGCGGATACATATGTATCCTTACCATACTGAAACGGCTGCCATTATTGGTATCAAACCAATAGCGATTCATACAAGCTAAATCTTCTAATCGATAATTTGGCCAAAGAAATAACTTTAAATTAATTAGTTTTTTTTTATCTCTATCAAGATCTTTACTTGTAGCCAAAACTTGACAGCAATTATTCACTTTATTCTCATTGTAAAATGCCGTATTTCTATGCACACTATTTCTATTCCTAGGATTGAAACAAATTAGAATTCTCAATTCTCTACGACGTCTAGCGGATAAAATATTTTCAGGAACAAGCAAATCAGAATTATTTTTTTCTTTATTTTCAGTCAGCTTTTGATCTCTTGTTCTTGTAATGGATTTCTTAATGGATTTATCCAAATTTTTCTTATCAACGTGGCTTTTTTCTCGGTATCTTTGATTAATTTGGTGCTTTCTCTTATGAATCAACGAAAGGCCTATGGTTTGATACATATTAAATTGTTCATGGTTTTTTCTAGACAGACGAATTGGTTCGATACTCAATATTCCTTTTTTCATCAATTCCGTATTTTTATTCAATTCTGTAAGAGTGAAATCCTTCTGATTCTGAATTTTCATAATATCTAGACTTAGTTCTCCTCTTTGAATAGAGGCTATAGCAATTTCTTTTAGATTTTTCAGTCTAAGCAGGAGACAATATACTTGGATATTATTCATTATTCTTTCATTTAAGCAATTACGCCAGTTCAATTGAAAAAGCAAATAGCTTCTTAAGAAGCAATTAAGTTCTGCTTCGATGTTATTCGTGTATTTATTTTTTTTTACACCCTTTTTTATGTCGGATCCTGCATAATCTTCTTTAACATCTTTTTCTTTGTTTGAAAGGGATGCTTCAAGATTTAGTCGACTTGCATATTCCGTTTTTTCTTTATTTCGAGTCTCTAACTCTAATTCAAGATATTTTTTTTTTTTCCACCGTCTAAAAATATCTATTTTTTTCTTTTCCGTGATGTTTTTCTTTTCACTAACATTTTTATTTACATTAAAATTGAAAAAAAGGAATTTGATTGGTATGATCCATGGGTTACTCGTATATGCATTATAAAATATAAAAATTTTAGAGAAGAAAAAAAATTCCCGATTCGCTATGGAACGATTTAGTATTTCTACATTCATTCCCATCCAATCAAAAAGGTTTTTTTTTTGATTGAATGAGTTGATTTCTTGATGAAGCGTAAAATAATAATCGGTATCGATCGAACCCCCAAAATTCACTTTATTTCTAAGACAAAAATTAAGAATTCTCCAATCAAAACACTTTCTATCCAGATTTTTTTCCATATCTAGAATAGAATCTTCTACTATATAATTCTTGATAGGAATATCATCCGTCATATCCAATTTTTTTTTTTTACGCGTGTTGGAATTATAAGAAATCGCTTGGTTATTATTTGCTTGGAATGATGATCTATATCCATAAATATATGAGTCCTTCTTATCTGCATAATTAATATCTGCATAATTAATAGATTTATATGATAAAAGATCATACCCATATTGTTTTTTCATTTTTTTTTTTTGATTTGTTAATGAGTCTATTTCTTGTTTTTTGTAAAGAATTAATCCGTTTTTTTCATATGAATGATATTTGGTTAAATCCTTATTTTGAGCCACATGGCCTTCATTCATTTTATTTCGCCATTTTTGGGATACTAATCTAGACCATCCATTCTGAGATAAATCGTATTGATAATGACCTTTTAACCAATTTGTCCATTGATTCATTACAGAATTGGGAGCGCTCTTTTGTTTTAATTTGGAATGAGATATTCCTTGTACTCCAAAAAAATAATCCTTTATTTCATTTTTAAGAAAAAGAGGTGTTCCATCATATTCAAAAATGGATCTTAATTTATACTTATATAAGTTAATAACTTGGGTTTGTGATAATTTGTAAAATACATATGCTTGTGACAAAGAGGATACGTCACAAAAATTCTGTGAATTCATATTCCTAATATTACAAATTGATTTTTTTATAGTAGAAATAAGGTGAATTAGACTTTTATTTTTTTTATCACTTCTTTTTCTTTCTTCATTTGCTTCATTATTGTAAATGTATTTATTAAGAATTTTTTTTGTTGATTCAAGAAAAAGTTGTACATTGATTCTAGGAATATTAATGATACATAGAAAGATATCTATATATACCCTTTCTATGAAAAATTGAAAAAAATAATGTGATTTGCGGGATAATCGAACATTTCTTTTTTGTAATATCTGCCAAATATTTTTTTTTAATTCTAATCTTTTATCATCATAAGTTGTTTTCTTAGAACAAATATTTCTCTCTGAACCCTTTTTCTTGTCTTTTTTAAATTTTTCTATTTGTTTTATGATTTTCTTTGTTCTATCATTCAGATCTTTTATTTTTTTTTCTGTCAATGAACAGTCTGTCCAATTAATAGATTGAATTGGAATGGTGGATTCGTAAATCATTGGATTACTCTTACTTTTTGTTGAATCTTTTTGAATTTCATTCAATTCATATATTTTTCTCAATCCAAATATCAATAAAAGATTTGATAATGATAGTTTTTTTATTTTTTCTTTTAGAAATAGAATCCTTTTGAGAATACTTTGGATGATGCATTGTGCTCTTTCTTTTGCGATATTTAGAAAAAATTTTGTTCTTTCGTTTAATACTTTTAGAAATAGAAAAAAATTCTTTTTCCAAATTTTTATTTTTTTTTTAAGTTCTTTAAAAATGGGATCAAAAAACGAACGTCGGTTTCGG